GCAGCAGTCTTACGCGAACGAATACGACGCCGCCGATAAACAATTCTTGGTCCGCGTTTTTCCATATTTTATCATCTCATAAATATGAGTCAGAGATATATGGATATATCCATTTCATGTCAAAACAAATCCTTCATTTTTTTTTTTTTACGGCAATCAAATCTTTTACAAAATTCCTTTTATTTTACTAGAATAATTATCCTTGTCGTTTTTTATGTTTTGAGTTAGAACAAATTACCATAATTCGTCCTCGTCTGCGGATTAGACGACATTTTTCACAAATTTTACGAACAGAGGCCCCTTTTTTCATATTTGTCATTCCTTACTTTAATTCCGAGTCTATTTCTTGGAAGAAAATAAGTTTCTTGAAATTTTGAACCTCGAATTGTATTCTCATGGGAAGGAATGTTGAAGTTGAAAAACCACTTAGTCCTTTGAATCATCCGAATCATCTGAATCGTTGCGGGGGAGTCTATAAATTATACGGCCTTTGGTTAAATCATAACGGCTTATTTCAATCTTAACCCTATCTCCCGGTAGGATTCGTATAGAATTACGCCGTATCTTTCCTGAAATATAACCTAGAACTACCTGTTCGTTATCTAAACGAACGTGGAACATAGCATTAGGAAATGATTGAATAATCAATCCTTCTACTATCCATTTTTGTTCTTTCATTCCAAGAAAAACCTCCTTAAGGGACCAACTAATAGGGGGAAGAGAATAGATAACCTGCTCTTTCTCTCACAAATAACAAATTTTTGATCTAACTCGGATATCAGAAGGATTACCATATATAACATAAAATTTCTCCACCAATTCTTTCTAGTCGAGCTTCCCGATCCGTCATTATACCTCGAGAGGTAGAAAGAATTACAATTCCCATCCCACTTAAAATTCTAGGAATTCGTTGATAGTTAGAATAGATTCGTAGACCAGGCCGACTGACTCTTTTTAAATTTAAAGTATTTCTATATGGTCCTTTCCTATTTCTTCTATGTCGCAGAGTTAAAACCAAAAAATATTTGTTTCTTTCTTGGTGTTTTCTCGTATTTTCAATAAAGCCTTCTCGTAAAAGTATTTTAACAATGCTTTCGGTGATGTTAGTAGATGCTATTCGAACTGTTCCTTTTCTATTCATGTCAGCATTTCGTATAGAGGTTATTATATCAGCAATAGTGTCCCTACCCATGATAAACTAAAATCAGTGGTGTCTCCGAATTTTTATATAATCAACATGCTTTTTTTATTAGTTTATTTTTTTTATGAATTTAAAAAAAAAAAAATTCAAAATGAAAGGTATATACGTGATACACAATCTACAATTTCATTCAAATATCCTACTTCTCATCTTATAATACCTCAGGAGCTAATGAAAGTATTTTAGGAAATTTTTTTTTCAATTCCAGGGCAATCGCACCAAAAACTCTACTTCCTTTTGGATTTCCTTTTTGATCAATGATAACTGCAGCATTGTCATCATATCGTATTAGCAGACCATTGTCGCGTTTGAGTTCTTTACAGGTACGTACAATTACAGCTCTGATCACTTCTGATCTTTCTAAGCGCGTACTTGGTATTGCTTTTTTGATCACAGCAACAATAACGTCACCAATACGAGCATATCGACGATTGCTAGCTCCTATGATTCGAATACACATTAATTTTCGAGCCCCGCTGTTGTCTGCTACATTCAAATGGGTCTGAGGTTGAATCATATCTTCTTTTTATCTGTTCTTTCAATAAATGCAAACAAACAAAGGGCGAAAAAGAAAAAGAAATATTGTTTGCCAAAAATAAAAAGTAAAAAGAATCTACGGTTGTTTTTATCCCCAAGATCTATTTCCTTTGGTTCTACATTCCTATCCTGAAATAATGAATTGAGTTCGTACAGGCATTTTAGATGCCGCTATCGAGATAGCCCTTCGGGCTCTATTTTCTGATACTCCGCTTATTTCATAAAGTATTCGACCGGGTTTGACAATGGCTACCCAATATCGGGGGGATCCTTTCCCCGAACCCATACGGCTTTCCGCGGATTTTACTGTAATTGGTTTGTCTGGAAATATACGTACCCATATTTTTCCACCGCGGCGTACATTTCGCGTCATTGCTCGCCGACCTGCTTCTATTTGTCTAGACGTGATCCAAGCAGGTTCAAGTGCCTGAAGAGCATATCTTCCGAAACAAATACGATTCCCCCGATAAGATATTCCCTTCATTCTTCCTCTATGTTGTTTACAGAATCTGGTTCTTTTGGGGTTATAGTTGATGGTTTTTTCTTAATTCCACCTCTACTACAGAACCGGACGTGAGAGTTTCTTCTCATCCGGCTCCTCGCGAATGAAAAAATTTCAATTTTAATTGAATATGAATATTTAAAAATTGAATTCGAATTAGAATAGAATTCTAAATTAATATATAGATTAATATATTCTAAATTTGAAAATGAATAAAAATGAATAATAAAAATGAATAGAATAATAATATTGAATTAAGATATACATTTAATAATACACTAAATCAATAGATTCTTTGATATTCATCTAATTTATTAGATATTTTTATATTTGGATATATAAGGAAATTTGAAATATATTATATATATAGTTTGTCTATATTTTTTTGTATAGATATATTTTATTAGATTGCATTGCTAAAATAAAATATGATCAATTTAATAAAAAAGGAATTTTCGCGGGCGAATATTTACTCTTTCAATAACTATTTTAGTTTTATAGGATTAGTTTATCACTTTTCAGAATAGATGAATTGGTCTCTGGTTCGTTCCGCCATCCTTCCCAATGAATCATTAGGATTCTTTTTCAATTGAATCTTCTGTATTCATGGATTACATCGTTCCCATCGCTTCTTGATTAATGATTAGGTCTGAATTCTACAATGGAGCTCTTAATGAACTTTGTTCTTGAGCCAACCCTCTTAGTCTTTATTGGCCGGAGGCTCTTACTTTTTTCTTTTTTCTATGAATAGATTCATATCAGAGAATTATGTGTGAATCTGTATTCATGCTTTATTACATTGTCTTTTATGATATGATTCAAAGACCTTACATAGTGGAATCGTATATCATTTAGATTCATTTTTTTCTTTCTTTCGCCTTTCCATTTATCCGCATCCCCCTCCTTTAATGTATATTTTTCTTTTTTTTTTCTTTTGCTTGACAACTCATTTGATTTCTTGTTTATGAAAAAAAAAATTCAGTTGCTGCAATGATAGGACCAAAATATCCTATCTTGACTGCTTTTTTGGATCCAGATAATGTGATGCGATGAGTTGGTTATTAGTTCTATAGTTATTAGTTCATACTTCATACTATGGGCTCTTACTTTTTTTTCGTATTAATTCTAACAAAAACCAACGAGTCACACACTAAGCATAGCAATTCTATCAAAAGAAGAGGTCAATCGAATTTTTATTCAACCTTATAGAATATAGAATTAAAAATGAGAATTGTTTTGATGGAAATTTGATGGAAAAAAAAAGGCTGTCATTCTTTGTTCTATCGTTAAATCAAAACAGAAAGACAAGTCAAGTAAAGGCTTATTATTTCTCGTCTATAAATATCCAAATTTTGATACCCAATACCCCATAGATAGTTCGAAACGTATAGGCGTAATAATCAATTTTCGCGCGAATGGTTTGTAGGGGGACCCTACCCTTTCTTATCCAGTCAACACGTGCCTTATCTTTTCCACCGAGACGGCCTGCGATTTGTATTTTAATTCCTTTTGCCCCGGCTTGTTTGCCTAATTCAATAGCCTTTTTCATTGCTTTTCGAAAGAATACCCTATTTTTTAATTGTACGGCTATAAATTCTGCAAGAATTTTAGGGTGTCCATAAGGTTTTGCAATTTGTTTAATAGTAATGTTGAGTTTTCGGTTCACACAATTCAATTCTTTTTGTACGTTTATTTTGAGGTCTTCGACCGCTCGTGGTCTATTTTTTATTAATAATTTGGGAAATCCCATATAGATGATAACCTGTATCAGATCGATTCTTTTTGTAATTTCGATACGTGCAATTCCTTCGCCATATAGCGATGTTCTTGTATTTTTTTCTACATAATTTTTGATACAATTCCGTATTTTTTGATCTTCTTGTAGACCTTCAGAATAATTTTTTGGTTGTTCAAACCAAAGGGAATAATGATCTTGGGTTGTACCAAGTCTGAAACCAAGTGGATTTATTTTTTGTGCCATATTAGTAAAGTTTTAGCTCTCCTTTTATTAACAGTCTTAATAGTAAGTCGTCAAACTTTCTTAAAGTTGAAGAGTTCACTGCATCCCAAACTTGTTGTATATCTTCTTTTGAAAACGTGTGTATATTTTTTCTAAATTCTTCCATGAAGAATGTATCTTGTAATACAATAGTTATGTGACAAGTAGGTCTTTTTATCAGATAATTACGTCCTTTAGCTCGGGGTTTTAATTTTTTTATGGTAGGTCCTTTGTTAACTTCGACTTTCCTAATCATTAACTCTGTTTTGTTGGAACCCTTATTGTGCCTAGCATTTGCTGCCGCAGAATAAATCAATTTAAAGATGGGATAACATGCTCTATAGGGCATGAATTCTAATATCATAAGTGCTTCTTCGTAGGAACGCCCACGGATCTGATCAATTACCCTTCGTGCTTTGTCAGCAGACATTCTTATATATCGACCAAAAGCATATATTCCCCTTCTCCTATTCAGTTCGCTTAATTCATCGTTCTCTTCTTGCCTTGACTTTTTTATGATTCCCATTAAAGTTTACCTCCTATTAATGAACAATAAACATCTGTATTTTTTATATTAACTTAACGACGAGATTTATTATCTTTACGACGAGATTTATTATCTTTTTTTTCCTGTCCTCGTAAATGGAAAGTCGGTACAAATTCTCCCAATTTATAACCTACCATACTACTCCTTATGTAAATAGGCAAGTGTTCTTTTCCATTATAGATAGCAATTGTGTGTCTAACCATTGCGGGTATAA